AACTTAGGAAAATTGATATGACTGCGATGGATGGTCCGATACTGAATAAAAGAGCATCTCCTCTAGATGGAAGAAGGTTCTCTTTGAAAAGGAGTTTTGTACCATCTGCTAGAGCTTGAAGAATTCCTAAGGGACCGGCGTATTCAGGTCCAATACGTTGTTGTATCCCTGCAGATATTTCTCTTTCTAACCAAACAATCACGAGTACACCTATTGTGATTCCTAATACAAGAGTAAAAATAGGGACAAGCATCCATATGATCCCATAGACCTCTTTTAAGGATTCCAATCTGAAAAAAGAATTAATAGCTTGTAGTTCGGTTGTATCAATTATCATTTTAACGATCAACTTCTCCCATAATAATATCTATGCTACCCAGTATCGTCATAATATCAGCCAATTTCATTCTTTTAACTAACTGAGGAAGAATTTGCAAGTTGATAAAACCCGGTGGACGAATTTTCCATCTCCAAGGAAAAACACTCTGATCTCCTATCAGAAAAATTCCTAATTCTCCTTTTGGGGCTTCGACTCTCACATAAAGTTCTTGTTTCGACAATTCAAAAGTCGGAGAAGGTTTTTTACTAATAAATCGATATTCAAAATCATTCCATTCGGGATCTTTTACTTTATCAAAACGTCGGATTTCTAAATTCTCATAGGGTCCCCCTGGAATTCCTTCCAGAGCCTGTTGTATAATTTTTATGGATTCTGTCATTTCGCTGATTCGTACTAAATAACGAGCTAACGAATCCCCTTCTTTTTGCCATTGAACCTCCCAATCAAATTCGTCGTAACACTCATAATGATCAACTTTACGAAGATCCCATTGTATTCCGGAAGCTCGTAGCATTGGTCCTGATAAACCCCAATTTAGTGCTTCTTCTCCGCCAATAAAGCCTACGCCCTCAACTCGTTCTAAAAAAATAGGATTGCGTGTAATAAGCTTTTGATATTCAGTAACCCCTGTTAAAAAATAATCGCAAAAATCTAAACATTTATCTATCCAGCCATGAGGTAGATCGGCAGCTACTCCGCCAATACGAAAAAAATTATGCATCATTCGCATACCGGTAGCAGCCTCGAATAGATCATATATTAATTCTCTTTCTCGAAAAATATAGAAGAAAGGGGTCTGTGCGCCAATATCTGCCATAAAGGGCCCAAGCCATAACAAATGGGAAGCTATACGACTCAACTCCAACATAATGACTCGAATATAGCTAGCTCTTTTAGGTACTTGAATATTGCCTAATTGTTCAGGTCCATTTACGGTTATTGCTTCTGTGAACATAGTAGCTAAATAATCCCAACGGGTTACATAGGGCAAATATTGTATAATTGTTCGATTTTCCGCAATTTTCTCCATCCCTCTGTGTAAATAACCCAATATGGGTTCACAGTCAATAACATCTTCACCATCTAAAGTAACGATGAGTCGAAGAACACCATGCATTGATGGGTGGTGAGGACCCATATTGACTATCATGAGGTCTTTTCTTGTAGCTGGTACAGTCATAAGTTTTTTACCGATTCATTCTTCCATGAATTGTTGAAAGTTAAAAGAAGTTGATCAAAATTTAAACGAATAAAATAAAGACTTAAAATAACATGACTCTTCCAATTAACGAGTTTTTGTCTCTCGAATACTCAACTGACCAATTAATTCTTTATAACGTACTTTATTTTTTTTTGCCAAATAAGCCAACAACCGTTGACGTTTTCCCAAAATTTTTCGCAAACCTCTCTGAGATAAATAGTCTTTTTTGTGCGATTCCAAATGGGAAGTAAGTCTCCGTATTTTATTGGTAAAACGGAATACTTGAAATTCAACAGATCCCCTGCTTTCGTCTTCAGAAATAACTGAAATGGGTGTATTTTTTACCATAAAATATTCCCCCCTTCCTCCTTTTATTAGGCAAATATGGATTTTACTGATGAGTAATAATAATGATATTCATTTTAATGTGGTATATATAATAATTTGAATTTCTTTATGGACTCCCAATTTTATCAATTCACATTAATCAATCCAGTTTTGAATTAACTTTGATTCAGATAGGAATCAAAAAAGGTGATCCATTTTTCCATTCAGAAAAGGACATAAATTAGACCTAAAATGAATAAGATTCTGTTAATTGATTTCTAGGTCTAATTGATACGTTATTGGTTTTACTATCCATATTAGAATGAGATGCAAGACAGGTCATGTGTGAATCCTGTTTGCTTTCATATACCCTAGAGAATAGAGCATATATACGAAAAATGTATTATCAACCACCTTTCAACCGTGGATACATATGTATCCTTAACATACTGAAATGACTACCATTATTGGTATCAAACCAATAGCGATTCATACAAGCTAAATCTTCTAATCGATAATTAGGCCAAAGAAAAAACTTTAATTTAATTAATTCATTTTTATCTTTATCAAGATCTTTCTTTTTGTCCAAAAATTGACTGCAGTTGTTCTTGGTGCAAAATGCTGAATTTCTATCAACATCATTCCTATTTTTTGAATTGAAACAAATTAGAATTCTCAACTCTCTACGGCGTCTGGGCGATAAAATATTTTCAGGGACAAGCAAATCAAAATAATTCTTATCAACATATGTTTGTTCTTGGTCTCTTTGATTAGTTTGGTGTTTACTCTTATGAACCAACGAAATACCTAAGGTTTGATACATAATAAATTGTCCATCATTTTTTACAGACAGGCGGGTGGGTTCGATAACCAATACTCCCCTTTTGATCAATTCTGCAAGACTTAAATTTTTCTGAATCAGCATTATATCCAAACTTATTTCTCTTCTTTGAATCGAGGATATAGTAATTTTTCTTGGATTTATTAGTCTAAGCAGGAGACAATATATTTTGACATTATTGATCATTCTTTGATTTAAAACATCACTCCATCTCAATTGAAAAAGTAAATAAGGTTTCAGGAAGAAATCTAGTTCTGCTTCCGTCTTGCTTTTGTATTGTTTTTTCTTTTGACCCCCTTTTCTTTTTATCTTTGATATTCCATAATCCTCTTCACTATCTTTTTCTTGGTTTGTTGAAGAAATGGATCCAAGATTCCCTTGTTTTTGTGCATCTGATTTAAGATCTCCTCGGCCTGCAGCGGGTTCTTTTTCTTTTTGATTTCTATTTTGATTCTTTATTTGTTTATTCGATGGTATAACACATTCCCCCTTTTGTTTTCCATCAATGTTTTTATTTTCACTAATAACATTTTCATTTAGATTTAAATTGAAAAGAAGTACTTTGCTTGGTATAACCCACGGTTTCATTTTATATAGATTATAAAGGAGTACGAATTCTGGAAAGAACCAAAGTTCCAAACTCGAAATGGGACGATTTAGTATTTCTTCATTCATTCCCATCCAATCCAAAAAACCCTTTTTTGGACTTGGGGCATTTTGGGGGGGATTTTGCGAAAACGTAAGATAAAAAAGGTCCTTTTTATCAATTTTATCAATTATTTGATAATTATTAGTACCAATCTTAGTAGTTTGATTATTCTTGGTACCGATCTTGACCCAGGCCTCAATATCGACTTTTTTTCTAAGATAAAAATTGAGAATTTTCCAATTCAAATATTTTCTATCGGGGTTTTTTTCCATATATCTAATATCGCCCTTTCCTAGATAATGACTGATAGGGATACTCTCCACCATTTCAAAAGGATTGTGTGTATATGTGTTGGAATTATAAAAAGAGTCTTGGTTCTTATTTACTTGTACTTGAAAGGGTGATTCAGAAATAGAAAAATCCCCCTTATTTTCATAATTAATAGATTTATATGAAAAAAGATCATATCTAGAGTTTTTTTGAAAATTCTCTTTTTGATTCACTAATGAATATACTTCAGAATCCTTCTGTTTTTTGTAATGAATTAATTGATCCTTTTCATATGAATTCCATTTGAAATTTGGATTTTGAGCTATACGATGTTGATTCACTTTATTTCTCCATTTTTCTGATATTAATTTAGACCATCTAATTGGGGATAAATGATATTGATAATGTCCTTTTAACCAATTTTTCCATTGATTCATTCCATAATTTGGAAGTTTCTTAAGACTTAATTCAGAATGAATTATTCCTTGTCTTTCAAAAGAATGCTTTATTTCAGTCTTAAGAAAAAAAGACGTTCGGGGGTAGTGAAAAATCGATCTTAATTTATACAAATTAATAACTTGAGTTTGTGATAATTTGTAAAATACATATGCTTGTGACAAGTAGGATAAGTCACAAAAAATATGTGAATTTGTCTTATTGCTAATAGTATCAATTGATTTTTTTATAGTCGAAATAAAGTAAATTGTATTTTTTTTTTTTTTATTAATTTTTTCTTGATTTGCCTTATTAATGAATTTCTCCATAATTTTTTTTATTGATTCAATAAAAAGTTGTGTATTAGGTTTGAAAATATTAATAATAAATAAAAAAATATCTATGTATATTCTTTCAACGAAAATTTTTATAAAAGAATCTAATTTAGAGACTAATTGGGCATTTCTTCTTTTTACTATTTGCCAAATATTTTTTGGTAATTTGAATCTTTTAGTATTATAACTTCTTTTGTTAGGACTAATATATATTCCGGTGGTTGGGGTTATTTTTTTTTTCTCTTTTATAATTCTTTCTATTTGATTTTTGATTGTGCTTGTTCTATCAATCATATCCTTCTTTTTTTTTTCTGTCAGTGAAAAATTTGTCCAATTCGGAGATTGAATTTTACTAAAGGATTCATGAATTAGCTGATTGTTGATTAAAGAATCTTTTTCGTTTTTAGTTTCATTCGATTCATATACTTCTCTTAATCTAAATAATATAATTGGATTCAATTTTGAAAGTTTTTTTATTATTCTTTTTATAAATAAAAAACTTTCGATAATCCATTTTTTTGTTTCTTTTGAAACTGTTAGAAGTAATTTTGTTTTTCCCTTTAAAACCTTTAGAACTCGAAAATATGCCCTTTTGAATTTTA